TTCAAAAGATCATTAACGATACGATGATACTGTATAAGGAAAATCTCGAATTTGGATCCAAAATTAACGTATTAGTGTGACCTTATCCATGTGCTTATGCTCTTAAGCATTCTTTTTATGATCTTATGTTTTCCTGGGTCTCCGAGACCCTTTCAATGAATATTCTGACTTATAGCTTCCTTGTTCGTCGTCTAAGTATAAGATAGAGATATATTTCTTTATTTCGAATTTCTTTATTTATATACGATATTTTCATTTATTTATATACGATAGGTCCCGAGAATATTGTAATGAATATTCTGACTTACTTGACCCGACTTATAGCTTTTTTGTTCGCATATAAAGCGGATTCGAAATTCTCTTTCATTCCACCTGTACCCAGGCCCTTTATATTCGCCCGGAGATTGTCTGTCTTTAACAATGAAGAAAATAGTGTATGGTTCCATAGATCTCGATGAAATCCAAATATTTCAAATATTCGAAATCTTCTGATTGTAGAAGTCTCTTCCACTTGGAACTGTGAGTATCTTTTATAATGATTAGAAGATCCTCGATAGTATAGATCTTTTCTTCCATGAGGAAACTAGTTATTCGGGTAGATAACTTCAATTCTGAAATAAAGAAAAAAGCCGGGTCTTTTCTTTTTCTAGAGATATAGACTATCAACCTATACCACCACGGTTTCACTTTCAGTTTATCAAAGTTACAAAGGCCGTTAAAGCCCAAGAATTATTAATAAATTCGTCTATTTTTCTGACAATTTCTTTTTTCTCTTTCTCGTCCAAATCTTCTATTTCTAGGAGGTCCTCGCGAGCGTAGATTACCACCATTATTAATAGATTAAGAGAAATTAGTTCTTATTTTTTAATAAGTATATCAGCTACTCTTTTCGATAAGCCTAATTTGCGAAGAGGGATATATCGTGGATCCTCTTTCCCGAACACAATAAGACGGCAAATTGTTTTCTTTAGTGAAACCCACGATATACGGAAAAAACAGAAAAAAGCCAGAAGAATCAAAATTAGTGAGATTTGATGTATTTGTAAAATACACCCTTGTTTAACGAAAATTTTCATAGTGGTCCCCCCAATCCACCAAAAATATTTTTTATTGAAAAAAATATATTCTAACTTGAATATATAGTGATTGTCAAGTATATGATCGATGATATATCTTATTAGAATCAATTCTATTTCTTTTTTTATAAAAAAAAGAATCTAAACTTTTTAGATAGAAATTGTCAAGTATATGATCGATCGTATATCTTATTATAATAGATTCTTAAATAATATGGATTCGAATCTAATCGCCCTATAGAAATATTAATATACAGATTTCATTTCAATTGGAATTTGGTTATTCACCATGTACGAGGATCTCTACTAAGCATCCATGGCTGAATGGTTAAAGCGCCCAACTCATAATTGGAGAGTTCGTAGGTTCAATTCCTACTGGATGCATGCTAATGGGACCCTCTACTACGTCTATAGAAATATCTGATTCTCTATCTTATTGTATATATATAGATTAATATTGTAATGTAATGAATATTCTGACTTATAGCTTCCTTGTTCGTCTCCTAAGTATAAGATAGAGATATATTTCTTTATTTCGAATTTCTTTATATACGATTTTCATTTATTTATATACGATAGGTCCCGTTTGGTTTGGTTCTCTTTGGGATGAGAAATGGCCTACTTAACTCAGTGGTTAGAGTATTGCTTTCATACGGCGGGAGTCATTGGTTCAAATCCAATAGTAGGTAGAGTATTGCTTTCATACGGCGGGAGTCATTGGTTCAAATCCAATAGTAGGTAGAACTTATTAGATACCATTGACTCTGGTATCTAATAAGTTTTTCTACTCGCCTTCTTTTTTTATTGACTTTCTTTTTTTTTTTTTTTTTTTTTCGTTCCATTAAAATCGCAATCGACTACGAAATTTAAATTTCGTAGTCGATTCCTTTTTCTTATTAATCGGAAAAAAATTCCCATTCGGATTCTTCTTCGAAGTCGCCTTTTTCTCGTTCAAAAATGTAATCGTCTGTTTCCCACCAGTCGAATCCTTCTTCTACGTCTAAGGATTCTTCCAAATCCATTTTTTCCTCTATTTCTTTGAGGTAGGCTTTTACCTTGTTGAAGGCCATTCTTTCTTTTTGTAAGTCGCCTTTTTGCAAGAACAAGAACAAGTTTATTTTTTCTTCGACTTCAGAAACTAGATTCTCAACTTTGTCGAATAAGTTGCTGTTGCTTTGTTCTCCCGAAAGGGGTGGCTTCATAAATAGAACGATCAGTAATCGAATTATGCGTCTGTTAAGTAGATCCCTTTCTCTATTGTCTGGATTATTATCACTTTCTTTATTATTTTCTTTTTCATTTTGACTTTCATGATCATCGTCATCACCGGCATGCCACCCACAGTCATCCCACCTAGGGTCTTCCTGGGCATCCCACCCCCCGGCATTATCCCAATTATCTAAATTCGCGGAGATTCTTGTATC